GACGGCTTGCCAGTCCCTTGAACATGAGGTTCGAGACAATTACAGCTTTCCTTTCCACTCTCTTCTTTTTTAAGGTGTGAACAAAAAGAACGGTTGCGCTTGCTTGCTTGCTTTCTGAGCGCAGCGGGACTAACTTCTTGCGTGCGGGTTCCAACTTAACTTAACTCTCAGGTGTGGGCTGCAAAGACAGGATCTTTGGGCGATAATTCCGGCTTAATCAATCCCGGCAAAGCCTGTCCGCGACGCCGCCCGCCCAATTGCTTGCCCAGGACAGATTTCAAAAGTAAGTTCTGAGCGCAGCGGTGAAGGGGAAGCAAGAGTTGCGTCGGAATGGATATAACCTAGGTTGAGCCGGCGGGGCTGGCCTGGCCGGGGAAGACCCCTCCCCTCCCCTCCCCTCCCCTCCCCTCCCCTCCCCTCCCCTCCCCTCCCCTCCCCCCGGGAGACAAGACGCTGCTTTCATTCGTGCAAACTGTTGTTAATTCGTGCGCAGGGGGAAAAGAAGCGGTTGTTTGTTGCTATGAGTGCCAATGAAACTTACCGCCACGAATCTTATTTTAAGAAGTGGCGTGCCAGCCGCTGTTCCGGGGAAAGCTGCGAAAACAAACAACCTTTTCCCCACAAACAACCTTCAGAGGAATATAAGAGGGCGGTTGTTCACACCTTCAAGCCGGCAGGGGTGGGGAAGGGCCTGCCTGGCCCCCAACCGTGGCACTCATTCGAAGGGGATCCGTGCTTACCTACCTTTGAATCCGTGCTTACCTACCTTTGTAATAATTCTCCTGGCAAGCAAGCAAGAATGAGTGCCTGGCAATCCGCCTACCTGTTTCGAATGAGTGCAACGGCACTTTGGGTTGGGGCTTGCGGCAAGGTTTGTTGCCAAGCTTTTGCCCAAAAAGAACTTACTTTTTGGGCAAACCGGCGGGGGAAAGCTGCGCTCAGAAAGCAAGCCAACTCTTTTTCGGATTTCCGGATGAAAGCAAGCCAGCCCAGCTTCCCACTTTTGCACTTTTACAAGCAGTCGGCCACTTGTTCCCCCACACGCTTACAAAGGTAGGCACGGATCAACTTTCAACCGGCCAACAACTTTAACAGTGGCACGAACCGAGTTTCTGCGCACTCATTCGCTTACAAAGGTAGGCACGGATTGCAAGTGCCGCAGCCGGTTGCACTCATTCGTAGTGGCACTACCGGCAGGCCCGTGGCACGGATAGCTGGCAGTGCCGCAAAACAGTTGTCGTGAGATCCAAGTTGTCCCACTCTACCTCCTACCTGGGGGAAGAGCACTCATTCGTAGAATGAGGGCCACAACTTTTTATCACGCTTACAAAGGTAGGCTGGCACGGATCCCCCAGGCACTACCGGGCCCGTCGCAAGTTGACGATAGAGCCGGCAGCAGAACCGTAAACCAGAGGCACATACCTTGACCGAGCGCAGCGAGGTTAAGGGGCGTTTAAGGGAGAAGAGCAGGTAGAATCCGAATCCAAGACGGTTGCCGTGGGGATGTGCCTCTGGGAGCCAGGGGGTAGGGGGCCCCCTCCCATCCCCCAATCCCCCTGCCAGCCCTTCCCGCGGGAAGCGGAAGAACTATGGCAGGTAACCTTGACCTCCCAGCTCCTATGTCTACCTGGCCTATCCATCTCTTTCGAAAGCTCGAACCTGTATATCGGCTTCTCCCAGCTTGCAGAGATTCCATATTCTGGCAAAACGCTATAGAGTTTTTAATTACTCCCGTCATTATTCCATTGAACTTTTGCCCAATGAGGGGAAAAGTTAGATAGCTCGGTTATTTTGACCAGTAAGGCCAATTGGTTAAATGTCAGAGAGCCCGAGGGCGGGAAAGTCGGGTAGAAATCGCATGTGGCAATGTCATAGGTGTCCACTTATTGACCGGTCAGCCAAAAAGCAGCCTGGCTGTGCGGCCAGTTTGTAAACTATATCTCCCGCTTGCCACCGAGTCGAAATGAAACGGCAACCCGGGCCGCTCTTGAATCGACTTTTAAGGCAGGAGTTCTTTACCGAGCGCAGGGGTTCTCCCCACAAACAACCTTCAGAGGAATATAAGAGAGAGGTGAAGGGCCGGGAGTCGCACGACACTTTTGGGTGGGGCCGTTTGTGCCCGCCATAACGCCCTGCCGGAGCGCTGGGTGCGAGAGGGGGAAAAGTTGCTTGCGGTTTTCGCTAAAAAACCTAGCGCCAGGAGTTGACAGCAGTGTCTTCCAAAGCAATGCTCGACATGGCAAACCGACCCCTTCGCTTCCCCCGGCTTAGCCTGGGGATCCGTGCTAGCCGGCAACTTAAACCCGTGCCTACCTGAACTTATTCCCCTGCGCGAAGATTCAACACGCAAGCCTTCTTGGCAGAAGGGAAACTTCTGCTTCGCTACGCGAAGAACCAGCCAACCTTCTGGAGGTCCTTTGAATCCGTGCCTACCTTTGTAATAATTCGGGCAAATAATTCGTGCGGTTCGTGCGGGTTATCCGTGCTTACCTACCTTTGTAACAATCCGTGCCGTGCCTGGCACGGTAGCTGCGCTCAGAAAGCAAGCAAGCTCTTTTGGTTTCTTTGTAAGCGACAAACTTCTTGCTTGCTTGCAGGGCCGGGCGGGTTGTTTGTTGCTTGCTTGCAGAAGGCCCCGTGCCGTGCCTGGCACGGTAGCTGCGCGAAGCAGAAGGTCCCCTCCCCTCCCTCCCCCGGTAGCTGCGCTCAGAAAGCGCTTTTGGTTCGGTAGCTGCGAAAACAAACAAACTTCTGTAATCTTTTTCGGATCGGAATACTTGCTTGCTTTCTTTAAAGTGTGCAGAAGTCCCCTCCCCTCCCCTCCCCTCCCCTCCCCTCCCCGGAGAACCCCTGCGCGAAGCAGAAGTCTCTTCTGCACACTTTAAACACTTCTTCCCCTGCGCGAAGCAGAAGTCCCCAACCCCCGCCAACCGTTGCAGAAGGTTGTTTGAAACCAGAAGTTCTTCGCTGCGCGAAGAACTTCTGCGGAGATCCTTTTGGAGTCCCGTCCCAACTTTAAAGGTAAGAACTTGCTGCGCGAAGAAACTTCTGCAACCGCTCCGGTAAGAACTTGCTGCGCGAAGAAACTTCTGCAACCGGTCTTCCCCAAAAAGGTTGCAGAAGTTGCTTGCTGCGCATTTTTTTGGAGGCAGAAGTTAGTTCTTGACCGAGCGCAGGGGTTCTCCGAGGAACTTCTTGGAAAGGTTTTTTGCAAAAAATCCCCGGATATAAGAGAGAGCCCTGCGCTCAGATTTGTTCACACCTTTGGGTTGGGGTGGGGTGGCGGGTTGTTGTTTCGCTTACAAAGGTAGGCACTTTTGCACTCATTGGGTGACACGCTCCCGCTTCCCGACCCGCTATCCCACCCGCCCCCCATGTCTTTGTGATCTCAAGTGTCTGTCCTCGGAGAAGTTGTCCTCGGTATCGAGGAGTGTCTTTACTCGGTTTTCCTCTGGCTTTCCGTCTTTCCTCCAGGTTGACTGACTCGTCGTCATTTCAAGTGCTCCCTTCCGTTGGCCTCGGGTCTCTGGTGGAGATTTTTGCACGCACAAAGTTGTTGCTGTTTTCAAGTCTCTCGTCCTCGAGTCTCTGGTCTCGTCTTTTCGTGCTACTGGGTTGGGGTGTGGGCCCTTGTCCGTTGGCCTCGGGTGGTTCCACCCACCCCTCAAACCACCGTGGTAAAAGGTGTTTGAGGTCGGTGGGTGCGTTGCGCCGACTAAGAATCCGGTCCAAGAAGTTCCTCGGAGAACCCCTGCGCTCGGCCAAGGCACATACCTCGGGGAGGGGACTTTTTCGGCAGGTCTGTAACTCGTAAAACACACCTGTCGGCCTCATGTCGAAGTGGTTTGCCGTGTGACTCGCCTTTGGACTCGTGGCCAAAAGTGCGATTCTAGTGTGACTCGTAAAACACACCCACCCACCAGCCTATCGGACTCGTGTCCAAGCGGGTCTAGTGTGACGTCCGGGAGGGCTGGGTCCTAGGACGGACGGGCTGGGCGGCACCGGCAGCCCAGGTTTAACGGTGTACGAGCCTCTTCACTAGCCAATTAGCGTACTATCCCGGGTGTGTTGGCTATCTGACTGAGGGCAGCCGGCATGGATGTCCTGTATTGGCAACCTAACCTCCGCTCCTCTCCTAGTCAAGAGTGTACTAAAGAGCAAGTTACTGACCCCCCGGAAAAGGAGTGGGATCCAAGGACTCCGATCCATGTCTGGGTTTACCAACTAAAGGTGTCTGTCCTCGGCGTTGGCCTCGTAATGGAGTCTATTTGACTCGTCTAATGGCCTCGTGATCTCAATGGTGGGCCTGTCCTCGGCCTCTGTCCTCGTGATCAAGGAGTAGGTGCCATTGTCTCCTTGGGATTTAGTGGGGCCAGTGTCTCTTTAGAGGTAGGTCTCTGGGTAGTTCAGTATCCCGACTCTAAAGTATTGTATACGAGTACGAAAGACCGAGACCAGAAACCTGAATACAGTGGTAGCCCTGGAAACTCAACCAAGGTATGTGCAGAAGGGTGTTCTCCGAGCGCAGGGGTTCTCCGAGGAACTTCTGCGGGTTCTTTCCCTTGCAACCCCCGTGCCTACCTTTGTAAGCGAAACAACCGTTGGCAAGCAAGGACCAAGAAGCTTGCTTGCTTTCTTTGGGGTTTGCAAGTTGTTCTTCGCGCAGCCCGTGCCGTTCTTGTTGGACCAAGAAGCTTGCTTGCTTTCTTTGGGGTTTGCAAGTTGTTCTTCGCGCAGCGGAGAACCCTTCTGCCTGCCAAGAAGGCTTGCGTGTTGAATCTTCGCGCAGGGGAAGAAGTTCTTGTTGGGCAAAGCTGGTTCTTCGCGCAGGGGTTCTCCGGAGTGAAGGCAAGCAACTTTTTGCGCTGCTTTCATTCGTGCTAACCACGGGGGAGAAGCGGGTTCTCCGAATGAGTGCCACTTTTTCCCGCGCGCGCGCAAAAGTGCAAAGGGGGGGCAGTGGGAATGTTTGAAAGTTTGTTTTGGCTTGCTTTCAAGGTGTTGTTTTCCCCCGTGCCTTCGCTTCGCTGCGCATTTTGGTGCAACCGGGTGTGAAGAGCTTGCTTGCTTTTCCCGCAATCCCCGCTGCGCACGCAACACAGTTACCAACCCCAAAGCAAGCAAGGGTCCAAAAAGAAAGTAAAGTGTGAACTTCGCTGCGCGAAGATGGAGGTCCAACTTCTTCCCCTGCGAAATCTTGGCTTGGCAGAAGTCTCTTCTGCTTGCTTTTTGGAAGTCCAAAAAGAGTGCTTGAAAGTGTGCAGAAGGGTTGGGTTGGGAGACTTCTGCTTCGCTGCGCATTTTTTTGGAAGTCCAAGAAGCAACTTGCCCAAAGAGTTCACCTGCACCAACCGCACTCTTTTTTTGTAGGAAATCTGTCCGGTTCGCACAAAAAAAGAGTGCCGGTTTCGCAGGTGAACGGGCAAAAGTTGCTTGCGAAGGTTCACTTCTAAACCCCGTGCCAGCCAAAAAAGCTATCTGAGCGCAGCGGGAATTGCGGGAAAAGCAAGCAAGCCCTTCACACCCAAAGAAAGAAAGAAAGAAAGTTGGACCGGACCTCCAAAAAAATGCGCAGCGAAGCGAAGGAAACTTTTCGGCAGAAGGTTGTTTGTTGCTTGCTTGCAGAAGGCTCTTTCCCCCGTGCCAGCCTACCTGGCACGGCAGGAAGGGGTTTGTTGTGTTTGTTGCCACTACGAATGAGTGCCTTCGTGCCACTACGAATGAGTGAACTTTTTGGAACCAAGACTTCTGCTTCCAAAAAGCAAGCAGAAGAGACTTCTGCCAAGATTTCGCAGCAGAAGATCTTCTGCACACTTTTTGTTTTGTTTTGGACCTCGGGGAGGGGAGGGGAACAAGCAGAAGTCTCTTCTGAGCGCAGGGGTTCCCACTTCAGAGGAATATAAGAGAGGGGTAACTTCTGCGAACTTCTGCTTCCAAAAAGCAAGCAGAAGAGACTTCTGCGGTTTCGCAGCTACGCAGAAGTCTCTTCTACGTCCAACTGCACACTTTTTGAACTTCTGCTTCCAAAAGAATGCGCAGCGGGGAAAAGCAGAAGTTTCTGCACACTTTGGACTTCCAAAAAGCAAGCAGAAGAGACTTCTGCGGTTTCGCAGCGAAGCAGAAGTTCACACAAACAACCCTTCTGCCAAGGAACTTCTGCGGGTTGGCGGGGTTCTTCGCGCAGCGAAGCAGAAGCAAACAACCCTTCTGCCAAGGAACTTCTGCGGGTTGGCGGGGTTCTGAGCGCAGCGGAGTTCAGGTGTGCAGAAGGGTTGCAAAAGGTTGGTTGTTGGTTGTTTGAAGCAGAGACTTCTGCGCAGCTTTCCCCCGTGCCAGGACTTCCAAAAGAATCTTCGCGCAGCTGCCGTGCCGTTCTTCTTGGACCAGAAAGGTAGGTTGGTTCTGAGCGCAGAACTTCTGCACACTTTTTGGATTGGATTGGACTTCCAAAAGAATCTTCGCGCAGCTACCGAAAGTTCTTCTTGGACCAGAAAGGTAGGTTGGTTCTGAGCGCAGCGAAGTAAGTTCTTTTTGGGGAAGACCTCCAAGACAAAAGAATGCGCCTTCTGCACACTTTAAAGAAAGCAAGCAAGTATTCCACTCCAAAAAAAAGGTATGTGCCTTTACCGAGCGCAGGGGAAGGCCCACAAACAACCAACCAACCTTCAGAGTAATATAAGAGAGAGGTTCAGGTATGTGCCTTTACCGAGCGCAGGGGAAGGCCCACAAACAACCAACCAACCTTCAGAGTAATATAAGAGAGAGGTTCAGGTTGGCGGGGTTCTTCGCGCAGCTACCGAAAGTTCGCACTTGTTGGAGTGTTGGTTGCAGAAGAACTTCTGCAGTTCTTCTGCTTCGCGCAGAAACCAACCCCAGAAGTGTGTTTCAACCAACTTTCCTTCTGCACACTTTAAAGAAAGCAAGCAAGCAAGTTGGAACGGAACTCCCAAAAGAATCAATCTTCGCGCAGAAGAACTGCAGAAGTTCTTCTGCACACTTTAAAGAAAGCAAGCAAGTATTCCACTCCGGAACTTATGCGGGTTGGCGGGGTTCTTCGCGCAGCTTTCCCCCGTGCCGAAAGTTCGCACTTGTTGGACGGGTTGCAGGCAGTTTGGCAGAACTTCTGCTTCTTCTTCTTCCCCTTCTTCCCGCGCAGGGGAAGAAGTGTTTAAAGTGTGCAGAAGAGACTTCTGCTTCGCACAGCGAAGCAGAAGTTCTTTTTGGACGGATCAAAAAAGAGTGCCGGTTTCGCAGCTACCGCGAAGGTTCTAACTCTCAGGCCACGGGCCCCAAAGGTATGTGCCTTTACCGAGCGCAGGGGAAGGGCCCACAAACAACCAACCAACCTTCAGAGTAATATAAGAGAGAGGTTCAGGGCCACAGTCTTCGTGGCCCGGTTGTTTCGAAATGACAAAGGTAGGCACGGCACGCACGGATTGCCCCTTTCGTGCCACTTTTAAAGTGGCACTCATTGGCAAGCCGAAAAGTTTGGCACTCATG